GTAGAGACCCTCTATGTAGTTGTCTATCTGAGGCGATCGATCTACATCTTTCCTCATAGCCCTGGGGCTCTGTCTCGATCTCCTACGTGCGAAATCTGAGGGACTAGTTCCTATGGAGATTCCCCTTGGTCTAATTCCACGCCTTATGACGTCTTTGATGGGAGGCCTGGCGTAAAGTGAAGATTGAGGGAAATAGAGAAAAATTCCCTTCTGGGGTATTCCGAAGGTGTAACCTAGGCAACGAAAGAAAAAGGGGCCCGATACTTCAACTAGAGGAGCGACCAGTTGGTTCACCAAACCCCGACCCAGCGTCACACGTTCTCCAGGTCCGAAGGGATCCAGTGCCCAACTACCGACTCCTTCCGGAATTGCGTTATCGGAGCCGAGCCAGGAATGGCCGTTAGTGGACACCCACCACTTTTCACCGGTTAGAGAGGCCTTCTTTAATACATTAAGAAAAGATGTTCACAGGGGCCAGAAAGACTCGGTCATAGGAACTTAGACCGCCTACGCGCTGGTAAACGAAAACCACCTCGACCGGATCAGAGTAAACAACAATGTCGAATCAGGCCGCCCCTTGCCTTGAAAGAATTCACAGGCGGCCACCAGCTTTCCCAAAATAAAATAAATAAGGGGAGATCTGCTGCTTACTGCTCACGGAAACATCCGACCTATACTATAGTAAAGTCGTCCGCGTATCTTTCTGATCTCCCTTCCTTCTATTTTTCAGATTTTTGGCTTTGACCAAGTGAAAAAAAAAAATGGGGTTGATGGTGTTGGCTAAAAAAGGGGAAGAGAGGAGAGCTTTGGGGTACGCTCACTTCTGCATTTTTGTTTAGGTTATCGAGATTATAAATCGCTCTTTTTAGTGGGGAGGAATAGTGCGTGAATGGCGGTTCTCAGACGAGGGAATCGTTCCTCTCTAAATATAAATAAAATATAGGCTAGAATGAATGCTTCTATCGATAGAGCTTTCACGTCTGCGTATAGAATCGTTTTTTTGCCTTTCCATTCCGTTCTTACCATATCATGGGCAGTTGGGTTGGAATCCGTGTGATGGTTCGAGAGTGGTTTCAAATATTCTTCGCATCCATCTTCGGCCTTGTGTTAGAAATGTCCCACGGGACTGAGTTAGTGGTCGAGTCGTTTTTGGTAATTGACACCCGTCGCATTAGTTTCCTTTCATATGTTCCCCTTCATAGTGAAGTAGCCCTCTTTTTGATGTCTGAGTGCCTTATTCTATCTATCAAAGTCCTTCTTTGTCTATAGCTCGGGTCAGTCCCCCATGGTCTGCTTTGATTTTCTCGAACAGTGCCGGTCCGCATCAGGGACTCTCGTGCGAGCCATACAACGTTCCCAGGCAGGAACTGCTCCTTTCCTTGAGCTCCCTATTTAGTTCCTCCCGCGTTGATCTCGCAACGGCCCTCCAGCATGTCCTCATATCGCGTCCGTCACCACAGCTGCGCATCCCCAGATAGATAGATTGTTGCCATTGTGACTTGGTCGTCAAAATGGGCACGAACATAAAGTACTGTTCCATATCCCAAAAGTCTTCGATCCTTAGCATCTCGGGTGCCAACGAATGCCTTTGGTTTCGCTTGATTCGAACCATCTCCGTCGAGCCACTGCTTACGGCCTTCTGTAGTATGCTCGCCCCTACTCTCTAAAGCTTGCCACCCCTATAAGATAAGGTCACACAAGAAGGCTATTCGACCGACAAAACGTAGGAATTAGTGCGTGCTGAAAAATGGACTTTTCTTTCTAAGTGAAGGGCAGGAGAAAGAATCTTGCATCTATCTCGAGTTGCTCCCTTGAGCCCCGCTCAGGAGAATAGAAAGATTACCTGCTTTCTTCGAGTGAAAGTGTCTTTCTTCGGAAAATTATTCTTCGATGAAATCAATCCAGCTCTTAGGCGAGCCCATAGGAGAAGACTTGAAAGCATCGGTACTCAAAATAGAAGGAGTTGGCTATGAGTTGCTTCAGGAACTCAATTAATTTCCTAGCTCCAAACCAAAGGCACGAGAGTTGATCGGGGAATCGAAAATGCTTCTTTGATTGTTTAGGAAGAAAGCGTAGCAGGGGAAGGGGATAGCACCGGTCTTTACTCTGACACTATTCTTCTTCTCGTTGATTCTTTAAAAAAATTCCTTGCTCTGTAAGAATGTTCCAAGAGAGAAAGTCAGTCTTCTGACGTGACCAACCCTACTAATAAGGGTCACTCAAGCTATAGGAGTTAACTTCACTAGAGCTAGGGCAAGATTAAGACTAGTTTATGGTACCGCCTTATTAGTCTAGGTCTTCCGGAACTGAACTCACTTCAACTTCCTTTATCGGTCTTACAAGCTTCGAACAGAGATCCGTCAGTAAACAACCTAGCCTTCTAATTTCAATATTGAGAAAGGGTGGCAGTCCAAGATTCCACTTACTAGGGTCAGCTAATCAAAGAAAGCCCCTCGGTGAACTAGGGACATGCCAACCGGCTGATAGCCACCAATGTATTTACCACCAAACGCTCCGCTGGATGACCATTCTCGTGACCCACAAAGAAAGTTAGGTGCTTCCCATGCCCAATCTCTCCCCTGTGAACCATTTTAGCATTTTCCCCTGCTTATTTTAGGGCAAAGCAGTCCGAGGGCACATACCAGGTACCTTTCTTTGTTGATTCAGTCCCCGACTGATATCTCCTTGACAAGTAACCAACCAGACTTATCTATAACCTTATTAGCCATCTAAAGCATCTTTTTTTTTTCACCAAAATACCTTTTGCAACCCCGCGGGATACAAGACATTTCTCCAAAAGGATCTGGTTTTCTAGTAATAAGAAGAGTAGAAGAACCACAGCGTGCTGCTGACGCTGCTGCCTCACAACCCTATTACTGTTGCATCAGCAAAAGGTAGGACGGGCCGTACGCACTGGGTGCCCTAGTTTATCTCTCCGTTGTTACGGGAGACAGGCTGAGACTCAGGAGAGTCCGTTATTCTTCTTGTCAAAAGTCTCGCTTCCTTATTCTTTAAGGACCTCTTCTCTGTGCTGTGGGACTGACCAAAAGCGTGTTCATGCTGGGTAGCTTCACAAGCCAGATAGCTCTTCACAAGCTGGGAATACCAGGGATACAAATTAAGCTTTTCAGGTTCAGTGTGGCCCCCAACTCCCGAAACTCTCGGTTCATCAAACCCGTCTAAAGGCCGATTCATCTAAAAGGGAACCTGGGTTGGCAAGGTACATGTACGACTTGAGATCATAAGGTAAGGCGAGGCCAACGTCTCTCAGAGGGTATGGTACAATCTATCATAAGAAAACGCAAGTTTCCGGCCGGGGATCATGCTTTCCCTTCCTACGATGATTGTTTAAGCCGCGGTAAACGCTTCTAGAACGCCCTCTGGCGGGAAGGAAGGTACTCTAACTCAAAGAAAGTGAAGGTGAGGGAATGCCGTGGCAAAGCAAGCAAAGGAAGTTCTTCCATCAGAGCACGTACCAGTCATTCTCCCAATCCCAGATCCTGATTGGGCGGTTGAGATAAAAAAGTTCTACCCAGGTGAAATAGATCGAGATTTGGTTCCAGGTCGAGCACCTGCATTCGTTTCTGGAAAAGCTGGTCAAAAACGAGAGTCGTCTTTTCCTTCGCGAAGAAATCCGGGGTCATTGTATTAGATACGTTATATCATCCATCCAACCGTCATCAGCCGGGTGCTTAGCAGGAGCAGGAATAGCATCGGCCTAAGCTTCCGCGGCTTCGTTGAGTTCTTCTATCGGTTCGTCTCATTACTTCCTTATTTAGCGGATTCTGATGGCAAGGATGCTAAGTTAGCATTGGCTGAGGAAAATCCAAGTGGGAATAGCCCCTTCCATTGCCTGAAAGCCAATAAAGAGTGCCTCACGTTCCACTGAACGCTGGGGAAGGCACTGACTCTCGCCTTACTTAACAAGTAGGGGCCGACATCCGAACATTCTGTCTTAAGCGATAGGTAGACAATCAAAGTCCCAAAGCAAGTAATCTTTATTCTCGACATCCAGGAGTTCTTCCTCGAAATGCCCTCTTATACGATTTAGCCAGTGAGCTGTCTGAAGCTGTACCCTGCCATGATAGAATTAGACTCACTGTCGCCCTTTGATTCGAGAAGGCGGGGATTAAGAGTATGATTTTAGGGCTTTTGCCCATACTTGAGATATCTTTCTCTTTAGTTGCATTATTACCGTCCGGAGATCAAGTTTCAAGCAATCTATCTTCTCTCGTTCCTCTCTGCACCGAGGTAACAGACTGAGTAAAGAGAAGCCATTGTCATTCTATTTCCAACGGCGTAAGGCTTGAACTTGTATCGCAGTAGTCTTTAACCAAGGTTTATGGCATTGGCCTTAGAATGTCCTATCGTGCCCAAGAGAACAACTACATCTTTCGATTTCGATATTCGATACTAGCCCTACTTGAGACATAGAAATCGGATAAAAACTTCTTCTTGCTATTGTTGTTTCATACAATCCCGTCCCGTCCTTATATACGATATACGAAGATAGGCGGAAGGCGTCATTAGTCTTGATATTTTGATTCCTTAATGGGTCTTCCCCGGGCAGTTATAATAGCGGTTTCCCGAGCATCCGATTGAGATTTGTGTTCAAGCCCTACTTATACAGATAAGGTAGGCAAGGCTGTAAGAATAAGACCAAGATCAGGCCAAAATTGACTCTATAGTTCTTCTATTGTTGTAGGCTTTTCCCCCTATTCCATTACAGATCCTAGGTAATCACTTATAAAACCCATTGATGATCATCCTCTCTGGGCTCTTCACACCGGTCCGGTAAGATAGCCTCCTGCTTCTTCTCTGCTAAGCCTGGGAAGTAGACAGATAGGGCCTTTAGAAAGGCCTAACGCAGACAACGGAACAACAGATAGCTACTGAGCTAGTCAAGCCGGCAGCTCTAGGCTGATCATCGTCTTCCTCATTAGTTGCAGTTGAGTGCTTTTCCTTAGATTGACCACCAGGAAGGCAATGCGATCTAATTAGTCTTTAACCGCCTTTTCGAACTGCAAATAGAGAAGAAGCCGCAGGAGGAGAATGAGCAACTAATAAGGTTTAGTTACAATCCCTTACTGCGGGAGGCAAAGCTGCCTTTTAAGGTAAGATGATCGTCTCTTCCTCAATAACGGATTTCTTTCTTTCATGGGTAAGTAAGACTTAGTCACAAGTCAAGAAGTCTGATACCTCGGATCTGCCTAAACCCGTATCAGGCTCTGTGGTAACATAGTTAGGAAATGCAGTTGGCTCAGAAAGCCTCTTTTCTTACCCCAGGGATTCAATAAATCTTCCTTACCGGGAAGTCTTTGACTAAGTAGCAGCCTAGAATAGATTCTTACCCGAAACCCGGTGATGAAATTACTAATCTTTGCTAACCTTCCTATTGCTATTGTCTTACCATCCCGTCAGCCTAAGAAGAAGAAGGTAGCAAGACTGTTTCAAGCCCGGGATGAAGTTAGAAAGTATAGATGATCTTCCCCTCTGGGCTCTTCCTAAACCTGGTCCCCTCAAAGGGGAAGCTACGGGGGATCTAGTTAAACAAGGCCTCTAGCCCCCAATATAAGGAGATCTCTTGAGCTATTTCCTATTCTTACCCGGGTGACTAAAGAAAATGATCCGAAGGACGAAAAGCAGTCTTAGGATTGAATCAACTCCTTCTGAGGCTAAGCCTATTAAGGTAATCCGATCCAACACCGGGGAATCGCCCTGAAATTCTCATCCAATTCCTCAAGAGTTGAGTGCAAGCTTTCTCTTTCCTGATGGTGAAAGGCCCCTCCTTTTAGTTTGAGGAAGTTACGTAAAGAAAGAAGATGCCTCTTAAGTTCCTAAACCCAGGGAATCACTTCTTTTAAAGCCCTAAAGCATCTGTAAGGTAGTAAAGTCAGTAAGAATCCGAACAACAAGTAAGATATTTAGTTACACGGGAGAAAGACTTGGGGCCGAAAAGCCCTTATCACTTCTATTCTCTTCCCACGTCCTGTGATTCAATTCTAACACCCTGGGATTCAATTCCTCTTGAGGAAAGCAGCAAGTAGTTTTATTTAGAGTTAGAGTTTGTGTTCTAGGAGCTAAATCATGTCTTTATTTCCTTCCTCTTCGACCCACTGAACTCTCTGTAAGGAAGTTCAGACTGAGCGTTACAGTTTTAGTAGATAGTTAGTAGTTATGATTTAGTGTGTTTTAAAGGCCCGTCCTTGAATGAGACAGAAGAGAGACTTCAATACGGTCTTACCAGAGTGAATTCGTCTCGTTCTAAACGCCCTTTTCTTCAATTACTTTTCGGGGGAACTAACTAAGAAATCTGATTTCTTTGTTTTGACTATTTCCCCAGCTTTGTAAGATTTGCTAGTTGAAAGCATTGGATGAAATAGAAGCCGTTAAAGAACCCAACAAGTTTTCATACATTTCTGTCCCGTCCTCCTGTGAACCTATGAATGAGAAGTTCGAAAGAAAGGAATATTTGTTTGCAAGAAAGTCCGGAGAAATTCTTCCTAGTCCCTTATGGGATGGATCAAAACCACCGTAACTCATAACTACAAGGAAGAAGATCAAAAAATCATACGTAGTTTGAGAATACAAGCCGTGCTTGATTCCTCTATCTTACTCTTTACACGCCATTACAGCATCATAAAAGCAAGGAAAGGATAGTTTCAAGTCAAGAAGATGCCTCCTATATGGCTTGGAAAGCCTAAATAGCATATTCAGATCGATGTTGAGAATGAATTACTATTGCTATTGTTGTCAAAGCCCTTCCCGAAGCTTCCTATTTATCTTGTTGTTAAAATCCCGACCTGAGCTGCTAAGAGCGGGAAAGCGCAGAAGTTGCAAGAATCGGCCTAACAGCAAGGGAAAACCATTGGAAGAAAGTAGGCCGTGAACTTACTATTTCATCTTCGACTTTGTCCCCCGGGATGAAAGAAGACTTAGTGCTTCCTGAAGACAGAGAAGGTACAAAGCATCAAATCATTCTATTTCCCCTCCGTGGGTAATTAGGATTTACAACGAAAGTCTCGAGAAAGGCTAACTAAGTTAGAAACCCGGGGATTCCCGCTCCTATTCTCTTCTATAGTTCCGGGGTAAGAGACTATATAAAAGCGTTACTCCCAACTACGTAGAACAAATAAGCTATGCCCGCGCCCGCGTCTTCTCGTTACTCCTATGAACAGCAAATTACCAGATCGGACTAGTTCTCAAAGGCTGAAGGTTGAACCCTAAGGCAAGCAAGGAAAGAACCCGCCCTGATAAGCAGCAATTCGCACTCTCGGAAGACTGAGTGTGTTTTACTGCGAAGGGCATACCTGTGATTGAGTAGAAAGCTAGTCATAAAGACCTTCCTTTACCTTAATGGATGAGGCATAGGAGGTTGAAAGCAAGAATTCGGACACCATTGGTCACTGAACTCCTCGGAGCGGACTAGTCCTATCTAGTCCTATATTGGAGACTTAGTGTGTCCAGCAAGAGGTAAATGAGTTAGAAGTTTCTCCTTTTTACACCGTCCTGAAGTTCTAAAGTATGATTGATTATGCGCGGAAGAAAATTCATCTTTCAATTCTTGTGCAATCCCAGATCCTTACTTTTGAATTCTTCTAGGGAGGGCAGTATGCCCATTTCTGGGTGAGGTTAGAGGCATTAGAATAGCAGTTAGATCCGAAGATTCTTAGTTCGATTAAGTCCTGCTATTTCCTGCCTTTCGAGAACAGAGAAGCGGAGAATGAGTTAAGACTTTTGCGTTCATCTGCAGGCCTTTCTTGAAACATAGAAGGCCGAGATTCTCCTTCCTCTTTATGAAGGAATAACCCGAGCTACTAGTAGATTGTCTTAGAATCTTAGTATGTGAACGAGTTGAAAAGGCCTTAGAAAAGCCTATCGCTGCTAAGACTTCCTAAGGATAGGAGCTCTAGCTCCCCGGGGATGTTACGGACTAAATGCAACCTTAGAATAGAATGACGCGGTCTTCTGAACGAAATAGAGCTATTTAAGCCAATTTATCCGCCTTGGGAACTGAAGATATGACAGCCTCTGTCTCTCTAATCCCGCACCTTTTTTCTCTGCCTATTGAATACTAAGGCGTAACTGATAGAAATCAGAAATGACTATGTTCGGTTAAGTCATTTGATTTCACCCTACGCAGGAAGTTAAAGCAATTAATCATTTATCGTTTGACACCGCGTTACCTTTTAGTTACCTTTTACTTTTACAGACAAGCGGGAGATTGGGAATTTGGTCTATTTTGAACAACTGGGACTTTAAACTCATCAAATAGTTGTTGGGGCGGTTCCCACCTCTTCCCTCTTGTTTGTTGTTAGTAGGTATAATTGAAACAGGCGTAACTTTAAAGAGAAAAGAGAAAGAGACATCAATCAAACTCCGCAGCAGTTACGCCCTACCTTAAACCATTTATCTTTTACACGCCCTGTAAGCAGACAGAGAAGGCAGGAGCATCCTATATTAATATAGTTCTTAAAGTCCCGCCTTCATCAGTATATCCTGACTTGAGTTTCAAACCTAGTCTTGATTCAGGCCTTGAAGTCTTAGAAGGGAGAAAGGCAGAGGTTGGGGCCTTTAGTTAGGCCTATATCTCTAAGAATCTCCTCCCTATTCCCCATAAGCAGAGAATGAAGATTAGGAAAAGACTTAGAATACGTAAGCATAACAAAGGAAGATGCACCAAACAACTCATTCTATTGAGTTACGCAAGGCCGATTCCTTCTTCGATTTAGTAGTTACAAGCCCTTACTTGGACATCAAACAAGTGTCTTTTTTCGAACTCCCCCTGTAGGAAAGCCAGTAAACTAAGGAATCACGCCCTATTTTTTATTAAAAAAGTGGGCTTAGTCTCCGTTCTGTCCTATGATTTAGCAGTTGATTTAGCATCTCGATGCAGTCCCTGCCCCTGACGACACTAGTCTCCTATCTGTAGAGTAAGATTTAGTAGAATACCTTCCCTTCCTTATTGCGTATTTAGCAAGTCTTGTATTGAAGTAGAAGGGCGTGGCAGTAAGACAGAAGAAAGCCGCGTAGTCAGTAGTGTGTTTTAGAGCCCCTACCTTAGACATCAGACATCTAAGGCTACGGAGCCACATCCTCAATGAGTTTACGCCTAATCCCTGGCATTCTATTGGTCTCTTAGCCGATAAGGAGAAGATTCGATTATCAGGCTTATCCTCTAGCTTCTATCGGCTGAAACTTCCTCGAGTTTGTTTCCCTTTGAAGATGCTGGAGAAAGACTGAGAAAAAGGCCTTTACAACGAAGTAAGAGACTAAGCTTTAACTTCCCATACCATACTTTCCTGCATGATCTGTATCCGCTACGGCTTGTAACAAAAGATCAGGATTAGAACTTGACTACGCCTTCTGCTTTCGTAGTACTCTTGTCTCCGCTGGGTCGGTGTATAAATCGAATGATTCTAACTGGCTGCCTTTGAACTCGGAATCTAACACTTAGATAACACTTATGACTGACTTGCGTATAATTCCACCAAGGGCAACTCAATAGAAATAGACAAAAGAATCTCAGGCCCGCTGAACTTCTTGTAGGCTAGAGAAAGCTCAGCAAAGATTGGAATTTCCGAAGTCAGACTGAAAGTAGAAACCCCGCCCGGCTCTACGCTCGGACTGCACTTTGTTCCGAGCTTACAAAGATCAAAGGCGGGATAAGCCTACTTCCTTTCCTCCGAAAGAGCAGATATTATTATATATGTCATTTCATGTCTGAACTTTCCTCCGAGGAATCAACATCTTTTTATTACGAAATTTCCGCTTACTTGATCCTAACCTTGATTCATGCGAAGATAAGGATGTAGGATCTCTCTCGCTGAGAAGGACAGTTCAGTACACTATGGGCCTTGAAGCTATCCTATCTTAGTTGCATTTCCGACATTCCTTTTTAGGAAGAAAATGAAGTCAAGCTAGGGCTTTCCTTTTGGAGTGAAAAAGACAGGGGACATTAAGCTCCACCTGCGAGCATCCCTTACTGAATAGACTTCCCAGTGCTATCAATAAAGACTTGATTCATTTCATGGACTGTATTCTTTCTACTTCCTAGGGCTTGAAATCAAGACGGAAACTAATTCACTCCTGGAAGAGGTTGAAAATCTCGAAATAGACTGAGGAATCTCAGCAAACATAGGCATTTCTTCTTATTGCCTTTACTACCTTTTCTGAAGTTTTCAAGTCAATATGATCAGAAGGCAGTCTGGGAAGACTTTTGATAACTCGCTTTTCCTTCTCATCACACACAGAAAGTTCCATTCGATCCTTAGCTGCTAAAAAAGGAGAAGATTACCTGCAAAGGCATTGATTTCCTTAGTAAGTTACCGGGTTTAGGATCATATTTATGCTACGGCTTAGCCTCAGTTAGCTCCTATGGATCATTGAATAGATGAAATGGGACAAGGGACTGATTCAAATGGCTATTAGAAGTCCTTACCCGGGATCATCTGGAATAGATGATAAGGGCTCTGCGGCCCAACCTCTTTCGAACTCCTTTTTACGGCTCCGGAGAAAGCATTCATTGGAGATTTCCGCTTAGACCCTCTAAGTCAAGACCTCTAACTTACTCTTCAACAGCTTTTACCATATCTTCTGAAGTCAGGGCTCTAAAAGAGCTAGAGGACTAATCCGGGATTGCAACAAGACAAAGATAGAGGGCTAATTCCTCCCTACTAAGCAGTCAGGAGCCCGATAGGGAGTTAGCATATATTGCTTGTTGCAGTGAAGCCCAAGTCTGACGCTTATGAGATCCCCGGCTGACCTTCTTGTGACTGGAGACTGAGTCTTCCTTATCAAATGCTAGAGGGGAAGCATCTATTCTACGGCTGAAACTTCCCTAATAGATAGAAGATCTCTAGCTTGAAGCTAACCTTTCTTAGTAGTTGCTAGCTTCGTGAAGTTGGGGACTAAAGGCACTTATACTGCCTTTTCGAACTGCAAATGTAGAAAATTTCCCATCGGATGCCGGAAAGTTGGGATGCCCTTGCTAGCTTTTTCCGCATATAATGAAGAAGGAGAAAAGACAATAGCAATGAAGTCAAGGAACACAGTCTCAATCTATCTTCCTAACTGCGGAAAGAAACCAATTGTTTGAGATTGCTGCTTACTGGAGACTATCCTTTAAAAAGTATTCCCGCGATGGATCATCCATTTGCTTTTATTTTTCGTTACGGTTGGACTGGTACCAAAAGAAAAATCTCTCTGCTGCAGGACTTGATTGATGACTGTCTTACTTGGTTTTTCTACCAATGCTTTGAACTGCCTTTTAGGCTGCTGAAGGGCATGTAAAAACAAAATAGCTAGAGTTTAGTCCCGTTCTTTCCCAAAATGGATTAACTCAAGCCGGAAGTCAAAAGAAGCAAGAACCTTTGTTCACTGAGTGGGACTGAGTACTCTCAACCAATCACAGAGAGTTCCATTCAATCTTAGCGCCGATCAAAGGTTGACCCTCTCTCTGGGTGCTGTAAGCAAAGGAGCGATTAAGCAACTATCTACAGGAAGTAGGATAGAGATTATGACAAAGCATTCAGTGCGGAGATCTCTTGCCGATACAAAAAACCTATCCATTACTAGTTTACCAGCTCACTTAGAGGAAGTTTGAACTTCGCTCCTCTTACAGTTAGTCCGGGCTTGAGAGAGACTTCGAGGAATTTCTTGTAATGTTCTCGCCTTCGAATTACTCTTTTTCCGGTCAGGAGTCTATGAATAGGTTGCCTTCTTTATCCTTAGGTCAAGGCTGATTTGATTGATTCTTCCTGACCTTCCTGACGGATTGCATGGATATAGTCTTAGGCTGCTAGCTCGGTCTGTCTGACTTGCCTTGCTGCTTGCCTTTGATCCTTCCTAGTATAGAAAGTGCCATACATCTCCTTTTTCCTTTGATTTAGTCCTCCGTGAAGATAAGGGATATTGAATCTCGGGCTTCTGCCTAAAATCTTTGGCAGTGAATATTATGAGAATCACAGGGAATTGGGGATGAGATTCTCATATATGTAATATATATTTAATATATATATTGAATTTAGTACCTAAGGCCTTAGCCGTTAGACTTGCTTTCTTTACTGACTTTGGAGAGAATCAAGCATATTTGCAATGAGAAGTCAATCTTCTTACTTGCTCGGGTTCTGACTGCCTTTACTCCCTTCCCACGTAGCTAGAGGCAGGGATAAGAAATCGATGAAATGGCTATTGGCATTGATTCACCAGGCCTAAGGAATGAAATCAAAGACAAAATAGACTGATTACTGGTCGACTGAAGTCAACACTGCACTCGAATTGGAAAGTCAGGAGATCGCTGATGAAGCAGAGGAATGCGCAAGAATCTCAATAGGCAGATCAGCCGCCTTCTCATTCTCAGTAAGGGCTTTCTCAGACTTAGATGGCCTACCTTGAAAGCAGAACGAAGCAGAAAGAAAGATCAAAATCGAGGTTGATTTCTGACTTATAAATGGCAATCGACGCTCTAAGGTCGTTAGAAGCCCGATGTTGACACCTTCTCATTTTTAGGTGTAATTGGTCAAAGGCTCTTTTCTACAGGGGTTTCTCAGGAAGAACTTGAATAGGGGTTTTTTCTATTTTGGAAGAAAAGAAAGGGCTCGCCCTTTCGCCTTCTCTTTCTGCCATTCGTTACGATATGTGTACCCGGGAATAGTAGTTTGGAAGCCTAGATCGGGGTACGGGGTTTTCTCTATTTTGGAAGAAAAGAAAGGGCTTGAATGATTAAATTACTAAAGACATTGACTATTCAATCCAAATTTGGGAGTAGCTCTCGTCTGTGCATCGGGGAAAGCCTTCGTGAGCCTTTTCATGCATTGCTTTCGGACTTGGCCGAGAATGAGAGCTTTTGAGTGGACATAGTTTTCCTTGCCCCGGAAGCCCAGGAGTTGCATTCTTTAATCGCCCGACCGTCCTCGGAGGGGTTAGTCGCCTGCCCCGAGTGCCTTTGATCCTTGGAATTTCCTTTTCTTTTGGTGTCTTCTTCCGCTACTGTCATGATTTAGATTCGAACCTCTTATCTAGCGGTGCCATGGGGACAACGATAGACCGATGCCAAGCAAAGCAATAAAAAGATTGAGTTTTTTAGTCCTTTCAGTCAGTTCCGATTCGGTTAGCTACTTAGGGTGAACCACACAGAGGCGATCTCGAACATCACTCTAAGAAACTCCAAAACGGGAGTTCAAGTTCACTTTACAATTTTGTAAAAGCCAGATAGAGGAAAGTAGCTGTGATAGAAGAATGGATTTAATTCGATTGAGGAAGGTTAGTATTAGAAGCTAAGATATTGTTTGTACGAGCATCGTGATAATTGACTCTTAGTCTTATATTGAATATCAACCCGGCCCTTCAATCATTTTGCCACGAGCCCCCCTCTCTCTGAAGAGTGACGATTTATGACATCGAATTCCCGCATCTAGGCTCTCTATGAGAAGCCCCGCGAGCACTTTCAGACGACTGACTGAAGCAAATAGGACAGGCGGGCGGGAACGACGGAAGTGGAGTTGCAAACTGCTACTAAGCACATGCTAATAGATGTCCAGGATACTACTATACTTTCGCTGGGAGGAACAGAAGATATAGAGCTTATAATCATGCCGGAAGAGAGGTCTGCCAGAGCTATTGCAGTATGGGCAGCAGTGGAGTTGTCAAGAACAGGAAGAGGCAAATCTCCATCTTCGCTGCGAGAGTATGTCTGAGGAATAGGGGGTCGAACAAGCTCAGAGGGAGGTGTGCCACAAAACAAGAAAAAGGATTTTCATGAAAAGCAACCATTTAGAAAAAGGACTGAGCAGGCTCGGAAATGGGCTGAAAGGAGGTTCTCATCTGCTGCTTCCAATACAGGTGGAAAGGTGGTGGAGAAGAACCCAGGGAAAGCGGCGGAAGCCTAGATTGATGCTATATCTTGATATGTCTCAGAATCTAGTGAATCACAGAGATTGAATTTCTTCACATACCTAGATATCGCAAGAAGCTAGCGGATGTACTTGAAAACTTAGCGTCCATTTTTAAAGTGCCTGCGCTCCAATAGTTTCGCTATAGCGACTACGTACCTCTGTCATAATTGAGAAAAAAAAAGAAACCGGCTCATTGCCTAATCTATTATTAAGCGAGAATTCCGGATGGAATTCGTCTTTACCCCTGGATTCAAGAAAGGGAAGTTTTGAGGATTGATGAACCCCCATGGGATAGAGGGGCCTTAATATGATGATTTGACAGAAGAAATGGAGAGACTGGAAAAAGGTGAGAAGCCTGATGATAGTCTTGTAGCACCCGAATAAAGACGACCTAGACGATGGGAAAGCATGGTTTTTTGACATCTAGAATTTCATTGAAAAGAAAAGCTTCCCCCCACTAACGAGAGAAAGAGTACGTAAGGCGCCAGGCTACTCGCTACTTCATGAGAGGAGGAGAACTCTTTAAAAAGACTGTCCGTGGACAAGCAATGAAATCTATTGACAAAGCCGAAGTAGAAGTTCTTCTTTTTAGAATTTCATGATGGAGTATGCGGGGATCATGTTAATAGCAAATGCTTAGCAATAAGATTAAGAAAGAAGGTACTGGCCGACCATGGAAGAAGATTGCTAGAATCATGTGAAGAAGTCTGTAAAATATCTTCTTCATGCACCCTTCTTTGCATCCGCTTTCAGCTCATTGGCCCTTTTCAATGTGCGCTGGTGATCTAATAAGATGTATTATATTAGCAAGAAAAATAGGAGAAATATAGGATAGAACATCATCTTTCGTCTCCTTACTACCCTAAGCTAATGGTAAAGCAGAGGCCACCAATAAAACCTTTTTAGGCATTTCAAAGAAAACTCTTGAAGCAAGGAAAAGAATTAGACTTCCCCGAAGCGAGGTATGAAGCAGCATTAGCTGCGGAATCCAATCCACATCTGAATCCCCCGGGGAGAGGAATCCGCATTAGCAACTTCAACTAGAGAATCCGAATCTCCGTTCGCCGAATCTGAATCCGCAGTCCCATCCGACGAAGAGAATACACGCAGTCCATACTAATACCCTTTTTCGCAGCAAAGTCATAGTGCAGTCTATGCAAGTAAGACGTGACTTCTCTGATGAAATAGATTATTTTATTTAAATTAAATAAGGAGATATCCATATCAGATTCACTTTGAAAAGTTAGTGATCAACCGTGAGGAGTGGACGAAGACGAAGAACTTCTATTCTCTTTCCCATTCAAAATTTTCGATCCTAAGAAAAGGGATTCTCGGACAGTCGACCTTGCGCCCCAGACCAAACCCTTGACCTCAAAGCGTCCGGAGCCTGCTTGTCTCTACAAGCGGTGGACATGCAACTCCGGGAAGAAATTGATACTTTGACTTTGGACAATAGCGAGTGGGAGCCCCTAGGCAGCTTAACTAGAATGCCCCTGGTAAAGTAAAGCCGGTATGTGTATCAGTCCAACCATACCCGAGTATCCTTTCTAGGAGGATAAGTAATCCGCCTTTTCATCCTTCCTCATTATCATTCTACGATGGAAGGACGGGATGATCCGAGGATAACCCGACCTATTGAGGGAGACGGGGACTGGGAGTAGAGAGTGCGGGGTTTTGTCACCACCATATGCTCTCTGCAGGCTACTCGAACACTGATAAAGCGCAGTGAAGAACAGACCCGACTTCCTCACCAATCGTACCGTTGTTCTGGCGAACAGGTACGCTCCTAAACACAGCTTTCCTTCTTCTTTCGGAAAGAGGAAGAGGCCTTGGTCGATAGAATGACCTATCTCTTTCTGATTCCACCCTTCGTGGCACTCAGAGATGAATCTGCCTTTTGCTTTTGAGATAGCCGTTCAAGAAGAAAGACAGCGGGAGATTGGGGCATAGACCGGAAGGAAAGAAATTTCTTTCCCTGGCTTATCCTATTCATTCAACTTATTATCTGGCGGATTCGGGCTTAGAGGAACTTCTCTAACACGAAAAGACCACATAAGGGATGGGGCTCGATGTCTACTCGGCATTCATATCTTTCTACAAACTTTCCATGAGATCTATTTGCCACATTCATTATTGATTAACCTTTTCATAAGGGGTTCCCTCATTCACTGATTGGCGATAAGAGCTCGAAGCCTGAAAGCAAGCACGAAGCAAACAAAGGAAAATCGGCTGTTCTTGACTGAAGAAGAAAATAAACACAATCTATAGGACTTCCATTCCAGACTGAAACTTTCCTTTGGAAAAGAAAGGCTGTCGTCGGGGCATACTATCTAAGGTACTCCCCCTGTTCAGTCCGCTTACTCAAATAGGGGGGGAATAAATGGTATACGGAAGAAAGAAAGCTGGCGCAACAGCAACAAGAGTTTCGCTTTCAAAGTGGATTCTTTATGCCTTATCGCGCTATCCGACTTGTATGTGAAAAGCATTTCGTACTCGTAACGGATCCCTTTCTAGCGAAAGGTGTGCTCCAATGGCAAAAAGAAAGAAAAGATAGGCTTTAGCCTTGTTCACTCAGAGTTCTTTCTGAAACAGAATAGAATGCCCCTACTAAAGCACCAACTGCGGTTATTCCCCCAAGAGCGGAAATAGCATAGGTTATTTCTTCAACACAGAATCTCTCGGTCACTGACCTACCTGGGTATAAGAAAGAATGGAAAGAAGCAAAAACCACACCAATCACAGCTTCTTCACCAAGACGTGTGAACAGCGCCTCTACGCCTTTCGCTCGGTAAGTCTCAAAAAGAATGAAAGCGCTTCTTCGCTCCAGCAAGAAAACGGATGCAGCAATCTTCCTCCTGGGCGCTATCAATCCCTTGCTTGTTTAGTAAAGGTCACTTACTTGAAAGAGATAGCCCGGCTAAATCGACTTTGAAGGCCTATTTGACTAAATAGAATCTATTTTTATAACCATCCCATGGTCAAATTACTTAGTTGCCACGTTAGGTGCCTTAGTTGGCAAAATAGGGCTATCAGGAGAGCGAGAGAGATTGAAATAGCTATGCCCAACCTATCCATACGTGCTTGTTGAATCCATTGTATTCCGATAGCGCAGCAACTCGTGTTGTTTATTCCTTTCTTAATCCAGCATCCAGTAGGTCGCTGAATATGGGCATGCCCGAAGGCAAAAAAGGCTATCCGAGATACAATTTTGTTCCCTCCCAAGCAAAGGAGGAACTCCCGACTCAAATAGGTGTGATATCGAAGTGGACTCAATTGCCCAATCTCTTCTCTTATGCTATTATTTCGTCGAGTACTCAAAACAAGATGAACAAGCGAGAGGAAAGAACCTCACATAAGCAAGAGCAGTTCGGTCTACTCGCTTTTGGCTTGGGCTTTGCGAATGGAACTTGCATTCTATTCTCGAAAAACAGGGCTCGTTCACTTGGCTTCTCACTTCGGAATGCTAGAGGAATGGTTAACCTAACGCATGAACCAACTATCCGAGATTCAGCCTTCCGCTTTGAAAACATTGGATTGGTAAGGGGTCGGGGTTTCAGCTGATTGGAAGGTACAAGCGGTTAAGGTCAAGTGGGTTTTGTTAGATACACAATGTCATGGATGGATTTGATAATGGAAGGGAAGGGCTTATGAACCGGGAAGTTACCCCGGGGGCATCAACATAGCGATTGTCGGGTTTTTCAATCTTGTGGAATAGATACAGGAATGAAATCAGAACATGAGCTAGTGCCCCCATACTCCTTTGAGGGACTCCTCTTTCGGTAGAATAATAATACTTTTCTTTTTTTTTGTTGGGAAGTAAAGTACCTGTAGAACGCTTCTTTATTTTATCGCCGGATTGTCACTTATGAGCAGCTTCTTTCTATTTTCAATTCACGGATCAGACTTTCGAGCAGATGAAATTATATTGTGGGTGGTTGCTTGTAAGGTTTGAAGCCTTGCTTGATCGGTAACTGGTGCTCGACCAGATTCCTATCAAGGCCAGGCATTTATGAATACTCCCAAGTAAAGCAGTCTTTGTATTCTTGCAAAGATTTAAAATCGCTTCGGCCATTTCACTAGAGAGGTTCTTACTGACATATGTGGGCCGAGGTTCTGCTTTTGCCTATAGGTTTACTTCGATCACATCATCTTGAACTTCTGATCGTATGTCGTACAGCTTTTCTGGTGCTTTGGGTGTAAGTCCTCTAATGTCAGCTCTCTGGAAGGCCAATCGAATCTCTGCTTGATTGGCCGTCGTAACTGCATGATCGATCTCAAGAGGATTCCCATGTAGATCTATGAAACTACAGCCCGAACCAAATGCTTTCTTCTTCATTTTACTGGTCGTTCGGCACTCCATCTCCATACCAGTCTAGCATCACTGACTTGTTTGTGTCGTCGAGGCCCGATCGACTGGTGTCTTCGACGGGGCTTCAATAGCGGCGATCGGTCGATCAGACCGAAAAACCAGATTTGAAGATCGCCCTTTGAATATCGCTTTCTAGGAAGGCAAGAGAAATTGGACCTTTTCCTTTGATTGCCAGAAACCACACGATCAGCATATGGGAAATCGAGTATGAAAAGAGGTGACGTCACTTCACTTATTAGCAGAAATAGATATCTTTCTTGGCTAAGGGACTGGGCGGGCGGTCGAGTTACAGAGCGATTTCGAACATCTGTAACATAGTCCACTGTTGGCGGAAGCCAATTATCACCAGGATTATAAAATATCCTAATGGATATAAAAAAACCTCTGCTTTATCTATTACTTCCTATTCGATTGGATTCAAAGCTAGATAGCAGGAGTTGAGCAACTCAGCTAAAGCAGCATCAACTTCGGGCTACGGATAAGAAGAAGAAGCATTGAGCAAGGCACTTACTTACTTCTCGAGCGAAAGCGAGAGGAACTAATGAGCTGGTAAAATCGACCGATAAAGTTTCTGTAGCAAGAAAAGGGAATAGGCGACTTTACTAAACAAGCAAGGGAATGAAAGAGACTATATACGAACTGAAGGTATCTTAATAGCGTAACTATTTAGTGGAATAGTCCGAGGCATGAAGTGTTCTTCTCGAACGAAGTGAGAGGTCTAATAAGAGCCTCGAGCTATGCGAGAGGAGCTTTGTGCCAACGGGAGAGGGCTGAGGAGCACCGTTAGAGCTAAATAGAAAGAATATCTTTTCCTTACTAATAAGTGTAACTGAACTAGAGCTCAAGGCTACTTGTACCTCGACTGGTAAGGAGAGGCATGAATTCGACCGAGAGTCTGATTTTTCAACTGAAATTCATTCGATTCCAAAGCCCTGATCGTGGATTTAGGATTTAGCCGAGCCAGCTCTCGCTCTTCAAACCTGGGCAGGGCGATCCATTCACTGAGGTAGGAAGTGAGAGCGAGTTCGATTGAAAATTGGAATGGAGAATGAAAAAGAGGAAATCCCTTAGGCTTAAACTGCTTGGTCACTTGTCTGACAGAGGTATAAGACTTATTGCTTAGTGAGTTCAGGTACGTTGGTGATTCTTCATCGGATTCCCTAAACATGGGCTAATCCTTATCCCGGAAATCGGTAATCACTGGATTACAAAGTATCCATTGCTGGGAATTCCAATTTGATCTCCTTCCATACTTCACAAGCAGCAGCTAATTCAGGACTCCATTTGCTAGCCTCACGAATAATTTCATTACCCTCACGAGCAAGATCACGTCCCTCATTACGAGCCTGTACACATGCTTCTAGAGCTACTCGATTAGCTACGGCACAGGGTGCATTTCCCCAAGGGTGCCCTAAAGTTCCTCCACCGAATTGTAGTACGGAATCATCTCCAAAGATCTCGGTAAGAGTAGGCATATGCCAAACTCCACATTCAGACCTAAAAAGGCGTTATAAGCCCCTATAGCGCTAAATAGAAAGAAATTCTACATTCTATTCTCTCTTCCTTCACCTTGAGTTCTACTTCCTTAGACATCCTTCGGTCTGGTTGCTGGTACGGTTTTCACCCAGGCTTGATTGGGAGCCTGTGTTCAACCAGTTCCCTGTCTAGTCCAGGCATTTCATCGTAATTCCAAGCGAAAGAATCTGTCCATTCTTTTAGTAAAGACACAAGTTGATCTTTTAAATGAGAAGAAAGAAAAGAACTGACATACGTAATCCTCGGCTCCTCAGGGGTGCCAAGGTTCACTTCTTCCAAGGGATTTTGGACCTCTGGCGCTACATCCTCCAGTTTCGAGGGAGCTTTATCTAACTCATGTAACTTTCTTTCTTCCGTCTCTTCTTCTTCATAGATGATCTCAGCTCCCAAGCCCTCCCTAAGCTCTTCTACCACCAGACTGTCCAAGGCGTGCTGCACTCTTGCTCTCTGTATGGCAGCAGGAGCCACTGCCAACTCTTCTCTCGTGAGGTTATTCATCCAAAATGGAAATAAGCGGTAGACCGATCGGCCTGTTGCAAGGCACGATGGCATGAGGTTTCAGCAGCTCTTCGGCTCTCTTCTTGAAAACAGACTCACCAACCTCGAGACTCCTGGGGCTCCCAAACCTCTTAGTTCCTCGGAACCTGATAGGTCTACAATTTGGGTCGTAGTACCTGGCGTCCACAGCATCTGACACCGTCTGAAAGGGCTTGTCATCTGCCCATACTATCTCTACGTCATCTTCTTTCCATAGCAATAGAAATGGATGTAAGGTGGACGGCACACACTGGTTTGCATGTATCCAGTCCCTCCCTAGCAGTGCCTGATAATGAGCTGAGGTGTTGACAACGAAGAATGCGGACAAAGAAGTCTTGGTCCCTACTGTTATCTCCAGTGGCAAGACTCCAACAACTCTAGTGGCTTATCCCGTAAAGGCCACCACCGAGATCTCAGTTGAAATTAGGTCGTCCAGAGATTTTCCCAAGCTCCATATCATTTTCAATGGTAGCACGTTAACTGCAGATCCATTGTCTATCAAAATCCTTGACACCGGGCTTCCCATTCCAATGAGCTTTCATGTACAAGGGCTTGATGTCTTGAGTCATCTGAAGTGATGGCTTGTCCAGCACCACCTTCTTGGGCTCCCCAGGCTTCGCTTGGATAGTAAGCTGGCAAGTCACTTCGGGTTCTTCAGCAACTTCTTCCATCAAGACTTCTGGGGTCCGTTGGGCGAGCCTATCCCTTAGTCTTTCCGCGATATATCTTTCAGGATCTAATAAGCAGAAATGGATGGTCTCCTTTGAAAGCGGGGTTGCCTAAGAATGCGCCTTTTCCTACTACTACTAGTACTAGTAGAATGCCGGTTTTCGTCACTTTATTTGAGTTGATGAGGTGATCTGATCTCGCCTCTAGGCAGGTCGAAGAGAAGGTTGTTATCACAGTCCTACCGCCGAATACAACAATTAGACTGCTCTGTTAGGAAGTGCTTTCTCCCAGACATTCCCGGGTCTAAGTTCGCTAGACCAAGCTGAAAATAAGACGTATGTTGCGGTAGGCAGTTATAGACGCGTGGGGCCTTTTCCTATCTTCCTCGCCTACCGTTCTTGGTTACGAAACCGCGCTCCCGGGTCGGTCCTTTCGCCTGGCCACCACCCACAGGGGACAAGGCCTTCTTCTCCAGTCGCGGATTCTCCACCGGTTCTTCTTCGGATTCGGATGTAGATGTGTCTGCTGAAAGCCTAGGTTTACTATTATATACCCCAGTAACCACTTCCGGAACTCCATTTCATCTGGAATGGGTTCTCCTTCTTTGTGAAGCGGAGACAGGTTAAGATGTGGTGGTGTCCGCCCTCATTCACATTGGTGAGGGTATGCCGTGCCATTTACCTTACACTGGGAGTACTGCTTAAGACAAGCAAACACGGCAGGTTGGAAAGGCCCAGGCCAGCCCATCCTTTCATAGGATAGAGCAAAACCCGCGGTTACTTCGCTCAATTCGCCTTATTCCTTTGTTTGAATGCTTAAGCCTAGAAAGATCTTGCTGGTTGATTTATCCACTCATCCTAACCCCACCGTAGGCCGGAGAGGCCAGCCCTAGCTCCAACATCGAGGCGAGGTCTATCAATATATTTCTCTGCTTGGAAGATTATTATTTCCTCTTCTTCTTCTTTCTGAAAGATAGCTATTCTTCGCCTCTCGAAAGAGGCTACGTACCTGTTAAACGATAAGCGCTACGCTTTTCCCTAGGGCTTTCACTTCTTGTCTACAGCTGTTCAAGTACGAGAGAATGAATTCCTCTAGCTAAGTTCCCTGTCGAGAGGGAAGAGAGGAGAAGTTACTTCGGGACTTAAGGTAGTTCAGTCACCCTCAGGTCATAATAGAGTCTAGTATGACATCGGTAGGAAGATAATGCAGCTAAGCCAAGACTTGCTTCTGAGGCATTTCAGACTTTACTTGCTGTTGCCGATATGATCTTTTCTCTTGTTGAAGAAGTGGAGTTTTGCTGTTATCGTAGATAAGAGTTACGGAATTGATAGAGCGGAACCCAATCCCCTAGCTAGGTTTGAAAGAAGAACTGCAGCTCGATTTGAGATTCAATCTGGCAATAGCTCTAGGGCAGGTTCTGCACCAGATAAGAGAGTTGGGATTGAGCTTTCACTGTTCTCAAGGTAGCGAGTGACTCTCGTCTCGGTCTTCTGGAAATGGAAAGGTAGTTCTGTGAGCCAATTCCGTGAGCCGAGGGTGAGAAGAAGCTCTTCATCTGAGCTAGAAATATCTTAATATAATATAGGCTAGGACGAAATCCCACTTTCTTGATGTAGTTCCTCTTGGCTTAAGACGACTCTTGCCAGAAGTCAAACTCCTAACAGGGAAGACGACCATTGACATTGAGGTAACCACCTGAAGCAAATATCCATAGGAATGGTGAACATAACAGGTGCGTACCTTTCAGCAAGCGAAATACACTTGTCTTTGAGCTCCCCCAGTACTCTATCGGGAGATCCAGACGATAGAGGTTTTTTCCCGTCTTTTCCTTTGAGCGGAGAAATGCGTACCGCTAGTTGTTCGAATCCGTTCTTCCTGCTTCAGTCAATCAATGCAGGCATTCGCTTAGCACTACTCTTACTATAAGGTGGTTAGGACTTCTATAACACTGTTATAGCTAAGAGAAATCGAGATGTGAGAAAAGGAATACCATTTCTTAGGTAGGCGGCAAAGAAGGTCTTTCTCTTATCTTATATAGGCTATTTTGCCTTCTTCGATGAGAAGGTAGGAATTGCTCCTAACCCAAGAAGAAACGGGGGAAATCCAGTAAGAAGACGCTCAGACAAGGCCGAAGGTTTTTTTTCTGCGAACTCTGACTATGGACTAAATTAATGAAAGAGCGAGCCCCGGCCCTTCGGACTAAATATGCGACCACCGCTCTCTCGTCCATCAATCCCATTCCAACAATAAGGGAGAGCTCTTAATCTGTCTTTTATGCCACGAATCGCCTGTTAGAGAAAAAGATTGAAGTAAGATCTTCCCTCACCAGTCCCATTTCGTATTCTTTTTACTATCGGGATAATACCTTTCCCGCGCATTCCTTGCCCGATTCTTATACTATTGATCTGACTCCAGAAATTCATTTTTCTATTTCATAAGGGTCACGCAGCCCATGCCTATTCTGTGCTGCTCTCTGATTCACTTCCTCACTCGGAGATAGCCTTTGAACCCCTTCTTCTTGCAAAAAAGACCATTCCCTCACTGCTGATTCAATAGCTGCGGATTCTCGGCATCAAGACGAGACCGACCCTTTCAAAGGTTAGCATCCCCCTCCCTAACAAGGCATTCAAACACAAGAAACGGCCATGCAGGGTATTCTGTTGATTAAGCCTCTTTTTAGACCATGTATTCTTCCTCCGATTCTGGACATGGAGATCCCATTTCTGATTCACCTGTTCGAGGAAGAGATCTAATATCTGATTCAATTAGCAGATCAGATGCGGCATTAGTTCGAAAATCCCCAATAATGTTTCGATGCATGAATCCCATTCCGCTGCCCCTCCTGGGGAAAGTAGCCCAGCCGATTACTATTATAGGATAGGGATGTCACTTCCGGTAATAAATAGCTAGTTCTGATTCACGTGCACCAGCCCTTCTCTTCTTGATTCTCGTAGCTATTAACCAAGTCAGGAAAGGAATCAGAGGAAAACGAGTGAAACCGCACTTCATTCATGAATTTCATTTTTGAGTAGGAATCAAAGGAGACCTGGTTCCCCTCTGTGGCATCATCACTTACGCAACTGAGTTAAGAGGGATCAGAGGATCTTCTATCTATAACCGGGAAAGGAGCGGAACATGAAGACTTGGAAAAGCATGGATTGTGAAAAGCCTTTACTTATAGATTATATGAGATTGAACGAGAGAGAATCAAAACAAAGCAAAGTCAGAAGAGAACTCGATAGGAAGAATAAGAGCATAAAGGGGCAGATTGCCCGAAAGCTTCAAGCCCTGTTTCAGCTGAGAGCATTTTTTCCCCTTCTGCAACTACTCTTAGGCCTTCGTGCCCAGAGGTGATTTATTACTGAAGAATCATCATTCTTGCTTCTAGGCTTCTACGAATCCATATTAGAGGGGGATGTTCTGGTAGAAATGTGTACCCTGGATCCATTCTTTCTTTTTCGTCACAGCGATCACAGATGGATGAGAAGACAGGAGTGAAAAACCAGGCAAATCCCTGTTCCCAAAGGAACAAGCCTGTCATCCAGTGATGGATGAGACACCCTGATCAAAAAAAGGAGTATGAGCTTATGCTAGTTGGTACAATTCCAATTTCTGCGGTTGAATCTGATGTAAGTTCACCCTAGCGTGCCCGTATTCTTGCCTTTTTTGTCCTTGTCATTCGTTGGTCCAGTCCGTTAAGGGGGCATTCCCTTAGCTAGCAGGTTCGATTTCCTTTGCGGCTCATTGTGAGTGATTCTTCTTCGACCAGGGATTCCTGTTCCTATTTTCTTTCCTATTTGAAGTTTCTAGTCAAGTAGAAAGTCTCTCTTTCAGTACGTAGCAAGAAAATGATGTATATGATGTATATATAGTTAAGAGGCGAATCGCAGACTATTCTTACCGAGGAATAAAGGAGCTATTAGTGGGTCGGTAAGTCACTTCAACTTGTTTCGTTAGGAACCCATAGTTCGGACCCCTACTATAGGCCCCCATGCGAAACTTTCCGGGCTCTTGATCGCAGCAACACACCTTCTTTACAACATAGCCTAAGCCAAACGAAATTTTCTTGTTTTCTTTATGTCGTATCTTTTTTTTTGGTTTGGACCAATGTCCCATCCACCGCCCATACGAGTATGCTATTCGCGCTTCAAGCTATCTTATAGAGTTTCAATTTTGGGCTTTCACTCACGGTCATAAATAGGCATATCTCTCAAAGAGGACTCCCACTTAAGTAATACTCCAACACTCGCTTCTGGAACACACCTACAACTATTTCCTAAATGCTATGCTTTCTGGGCCGATAAAAGGAAAGAGAAAAGCAGGGATTGAAAGAACTAAAAGCGCACATGCATGAGATTGATGCCCTGATGGCAGGAAGACCAGCTTCGCTTCTTGAGCTTACTTGGTCACCAATAGCTTCTAGGCCTGCTTGGAGACGGGTGAGAGTCTCCATGAGCTTAGTAAAGACTGACTCTTGAGTGAATGGCCATTCGGACTTTTCAATTTTCCATTAACTGCCTCTGCTCCGCCAATTACTGTATCTCGTCTCGGGAGAGGAGAATGAATGTATTTATTTATGAATCAATTTTCCGGGCTGATCTTACTCGGGATGTGACGGAGGGAGCAGCTGTCTTTGACGAAATTGCAGTGGAAGTGATTCTTAGACTTCGAAAGCAATGCCTTATAATCAACTGCGCATACCCGCTCTGGCCTTACTTCATCATCAAAGGTAGCAGAGAGAAGAGTTACGGCTTTTGGTGAGTAGTTTAGATTGGCTGACAAGCCCGTACTTCCTTCATCTGATGATCCGGGGTAAGAGACTTCGGAATTAGCAGTCTGGGAATCAATTCTTAGTCCCATATTTGATTCCACCGTAACTAATAATCAATCCAAAGAACTCTGTGATTAACTTACTAATCCCGCCTCTTCAACGAGTTCAAGAAGTCAGTATTTAGTGCAAAAGCCCTCACTTATACATAGAAGCCGAGAGCCGCATCTCATGATATTTAGTGTTCTTTTTTTACACGCCTGGGAAGCAATTACCATAGATAGGCCCTGCAAGCTCGCTAGCAAGCCATTGCGCAATCAAAGATCTATTTAGTATAGTTAAAGCGGCCGAAGAGCTCATTAGCCCTAGTCTTCTATGCCGACACCCTTAGATGAAAGCCAAGTCGAGTCAGTAACAATCAATTCCTTGGAAAGAGCAGCTTTCGGAGAAGCTGCAAATCAGTCTAAAGTTATAAGTGACAGGGAAATTTGGTAGTTACCAAGGAAATGCCGTAAATCAACCAACTACGCATACCCTGCTGAAAGAGAAATCTCCTTACTTTCGAATTATAGCGCAGTCTTTACATTTCTATAATTTCCCCCACGCGAAATCGTTATATTCACTTTTTTAAACCCATACTTGATATTTTGTAGTTCCTGGGGATCTCCTAAGGATTTGATATTTAGCTGTTTGCAATCCCGGGAGAGAATGAGAGGAGAAAACAACCCCTAACGAGAGCAAAGAAGTCTCGGCCCGAGATCTCATGTGAAAAGAATGGGAAATAACATATGATAAGAATGGGGTTCCATTCCAGCCCCTCTTTCCTCAGATCTTGTAGGCGGGGAGGTCTCACGTAGTTGACTTTGGTTGATAAAAAGCCGTGCTGTGAAATAGCACGTAAGTCTGAATATATGATTCCGAGTTATATTAACTTTCGGTTACAGCCGCTAAGATAGAATTGAAATCTCGGTCCGTGAAGAGACTATTGAGTCTTATCCTTTACCCGGTAACAGACTAAAGAATCATATCCTTGATCTGGGAACTAACTGAGGATAAGGTAGCAGCAGTCTTATAGGATGCTTTAAGGTCTTCTGCTTATCAATGTGCCCGTAAGCAGTTAATTTGCTATTGTATGCATTATGGCCCGAGATCTGTCATTATATGATAATACGCATCCCGTCTGGAAGAAAAGTCTTTCTATTCCGTCAGGAAGAGATCTAACTATTGGTCTTTCAATCCGATAAGAATGAGCAGCTAACAAGGAAAGCACTAAGACCGGGGATTCCCCTATACTCACCGTCGGAAGAAAGTACTTTAGCTTGGCTACTCTCCTGCTTTGGCTTCTTCCGGAATCGAAAGCTAAATTTCGCGTAACACAAGGAATCCGCATCTGCCTACTAACAGAAGGGCTAGGAAGTTCGAATCTCTTCCTAAGTTTTCGAGGAGGATCTGCAAGCATCCAAACTCACACTAGCTCTAACACGCCCTGCTTCCTCAGAGTGAGAAGTTGGAGATTCCCGTTTTCGAGATAGACTTAGACGTAAGGAGAAAAGTCGATCTATTGTTACGGAGAGGCCTCCCGGCTATTCCCCCTGAAAACTCAGATCCGGTGTCGGTCAGGAAGTTGAATTTAATCTGTTTAGCTGGTCCTCTAGAAACCTCTTTTTAACTATTCACCGGTATTATTTTATTTACTTGGGCTTTTCTTCCAAAGAGCGGTAAAAGGAAAGTAAAGTGTTCCGCTTCCTCATTAGTGTAGTTGAGTTCAGGCTTTCCCCGTCCTGAGTTTGATTGAGCGGCTAACTTCTCTTTCCTCTAGGCCGTGCTACTCCTTGATTTACGGACGTGCCTAGAGGAAAGAGAAGCAATCGAATCTAATACGCATAGCTGCTACTATATAAGCTATTTCAGCCCTCTTCTCGCTAACTGATGAGGCACAGGTTGATCTAATGGATGACGAGAGATTCTTTTAGTGGTCCTTGAGGGAAGTCTAGTATGATTTTGTTACATGTCCGTCCGGAATTAGTCTTTCTGACTTCTATTGAATTAGTCGAAAACCAACTTGGATGGGCTTCTTATCCACATTCTAAGAATAAAGGTTTGAAAGAAAGCATTGGAAAGGCAGTCAGAAAAGATGTTTATGATTTAGATTTAGTTAGAGCTTTCGGTGAATGAGCAGCCAGAGCTTCTATTCCCAAACCGGGGGTACATAGTAGGTAAAAAGGTTATTGGTTGCTTGACTTCCTTACCTCGGGGAGGTTGAAAAAGCTGCTAACAAGAATAGTTTATCTTTTCTCTTGCGACCTTCCATGCGGTTGAAGGGATCGAGCTCAGACCAAACGAATTGGAAGCATTTCTTTATCAGTCGAGTGGTTAGCTATACACCCAGAGGTTTGCAGTTTCCTGATAAGTAGTCAGTACCAAAGGGAGAGGGCTTCCTTTAGCTACTTTTGCCCCTATGCTTACGTGCGAGTGCCATGCCTGTGAAAAGCCAAACCTTAGTGAGTGAGAGGGTCGAAGGAGAAAAGAGCTTATTAGCCTATCGGTCGAGACTCTTTCAGTTGCACTAGTGGAGAAAGAAATGGGCTTCTTGGAGGCCATCGGGTCCCGGTGCTTTAAACGCACCCATATAGTTTAAACACCATGAGCAGCAGGATGTTGAGGTCCAAAACGAATTTTGAATAAGTATTGCTTTCGCAGTAAGACTGAAGTTCCAGGTTCAAGGGATAGGTCTTAACCAGCAATCAAACTCAAGAGTTTCCTATACATAGTTAGCTTTACTGAACAAGGCAGTCATCGTGATTCAATTTCTTTCTTTCTTACTCGATAGGGAAGAGAAGAGAAAGGAACTGAAATAGAGAAGTGAGGAAGTTCAATAGTGAAATATCGGAATCAGAACTATTCTTTATCTGATGAACGTTCTCCCATATGGGCTTTCCCGAAGGTGTAATAAGTCTTGCTAGATCCTAAGATCTCGATCCAGTCCGATAGTGTGTCAGTGAAGACCAAGCCACGAACTACCCTCTTTTCCTTTTTCCTTCTTTTCCTCGCTATCTTTGTCTCAGAAGTTGTTTATAGCCCGAGTTAAGGTATGAGAGAGGTGGCAAGTCCATCCATTGACAAAGAGAATCCAGAATCAATAGAGGTCGATACCTATTATAAATCTTCCAGACCAGAATGCTATTCAAAAGTGCCGGAATCGTAAGGACCATCTCGACTTGAGTTCTCACTTGGCTTGCCCTGTTCGAAGTCATTCTCTTTTCCTTTCATTTTGTTTCGGATTTGATCCTTGCCTAGCGATCCGGCACCGGGCTCACAAGCCTGGGGGACAGAGGGGGCTATTTCTAAACATCCAGCCAGCTACCATTTCTTTTGGTCTGGGTAAAGAACGAAAGGTAAGGAGCGGGTGGCCTTGCCTCTTTCTCACAAGTTCTTCTCTCGACTGGAACCGATCCCTGGACTCTTTCTTTCGTAAAGCCAAGCTGATAGCATTTCGAGATTGGCTTTGGAGCGTATACCAGAGTGAATCTAAGCATTCCTTTATGTTTTGTTGTACCGCCTAGCTCTTTCTATTGATGACTACTCAAGTCAGGACTAGCGTTCGCACATCTCTTTTGAAAGGCTAAGATCTTTGTACCAGTACCTTTTCACTCTTAGCTTAGGAACTTAGGAAAAAACATATTGGTTTTTTCTAGGCGTACTACTGAAAACAGTTGCATAAGGGATCCTCCCATAGCCATAGTTGGACTGCTTGCTAACGCGGACTGCTAAACCGAAGCAACAAAGCTGTAGTAGAAATTCCTTTCTCAATGGTTGTTCTCTTTACTTATTACAACCATATGCAAGCTCACTCCGAACCGAGTATACTTAGTACAGGAAAGAAGCAACTAGAAAGATCCTTGGGGACAACTCTAAAAGGCTAAACAATTGCACGCCTGGACCGCTATCGAAAGACTTAGCCCTGGAAAGCAGAATAGAGGGCTAATGCTTTTGATTAGGTGGGACTAGAATTCGCCTGCCAAGGAACTTACTTAAAATACTACTGCTTTCAAGACTCCTGCTAAAGTCCATAGTGCTTCCTGTCATTTTCACTAGTCCTGCTTTCCTAAGCTTTCTTACTGAAAAACTGGCTTTGACAACCTCTGATGCTTGCTTGATGGGAGAAATGGAAATGGGTTGGGATTAGACTCCTTTAGGGAGAATATATCTTTAGAACGTAAACGTTAGCTCGAAGGCGAGGAATGACATGGATAAGGCATGATCGGAGAAAGGCCTATCTTTCAAGTTTAGAGTATGCGATACTAGGCTGTATAGATAGACTGACTTGGAGCCTTCCTTCACTCCTTATCGGAAAAACTTTGTATCTCGCTTAGAAAGAGTGATCTCATACCTCTTCCTATCGGTCTCAATCCTAAGACAGCAACTGCTGGCGAAGGCCCTTAAAGAATAACTCCCTACCCTCTCCTTATCAGTCGAGTCATTCATCTCGAGCTACTAAGCCAAGGGTAGCCACTCTAGCAATTGAATACCTTCCAGACCCGGTACTGCTGAAGAACAATACAATAGCTAAAAGAAAAGAAAATGCATTCCTGAATGAATTCAATCCGGCCTGAGAGTGAAATAGAGAAGTGAGATAGAGAAGGGAGTTGTAGTTCTGAGTTTGTAGTTGGAGTTCGTGAGCCAATAAGTGAGCTTTTTCAATCCTCTCGAATCATAGACATGAGGACCGGGAAAAGGCATTAGTTGGCCGGCCTTAAGAAAGAAATTCTACATTATCGATGCTTTCGCGCTAGTCATGAATCCGTCCTGGGATATCTTGATTATCTTTATGATGGGTCGGCAACAACTCCCTTTGGGGAATAAAGAATCGATCGTCTTTGGTTCCCACCAATCGATCTTCTGTAGAAGCAGGAGGTAGCGCGAAAGAAGAATTACAATTGCAAGTCGCCTTGACCCGGCAACCAAAGAAGCACACCAGACTAGATGGAAAGGCAAGCAAGGAAGGCAAAGAGCTGGTGCCTTTTGCAATTGAATCAGCTCTTGGCCTATCTGCTCTTACTCTTCGAGTAGCCGGTTCCGCTGTTGATGGTCTTTTCCACGTAACCGCAGTTGGTCTTATATCCAGTGTTCAAATAGCCGTAAGCGGGTTCAGGAAATGTTTCTGAATCGGTTGTTACAGAATGCGCTGTAGGACGTCGAGGAAGAGAAGTGGGCTCCAGGTTCGGAGGTCTTGTTTGCAAGTGGAATCAGAAGGGTAGGGGGTGTGCACAGTTAAGAAGAAGAAGTAGTTTTGTTTTTCAAGTTAATCAGATTTTTCCTATAAGGATTGAAGGACAGATGATATGAATTTGTTTAAAAATCCCTGATCTGACTCTAAAATAGGCCTTGGTTAGACTGACTTTGAACTAAGCCTTATTTTGAACCACTAAGAGTCGTCCAGGAAAGGAGCTTCAGCTATGCCAAGAGAGGATTGCTTTGATTCGGCAGGTTCCCTTTTTCCTTAAGAGGAAAGCAAAGCCTATTCTGATTTACTTTTTAACTCGGGATTCTTTTTAGCATAAAGCCAACCCTCACATGCTGGGGGTTCGATAACCCGGTATTCTTCCTCCTCATGGACAAAATAGGATGCTTAAGCCAATAAGGTTGCACCTCTGTCTACCCTCTTATTTTACTATGCATACGGATCCGGGGTAGTGCTAACTAATCCTTCTTTCTTGTTAGAACTCTTCTCTTTCTCTCTGCTTTGACTATGGGTATACCATGCCCATTACGGGATACGATGTGTCAAAGAGCGGATGCTGTCCATCTTCGGAGTCAGTCTTTGGGACCGCCCAGCACAGCGTAGAAGGGGTTGGGTCATCGGACCTCCTTCAAAGGTTGGCGAAACGGGTTGCTAGTTGTGTATCGCCGCTCCATAAGTCCAGCCAGAAGAAGGTAGACTTCCCATCCCCCTCACCTAAAAATCTCATAGAGTGAGATGGATCACTCAGATCTAGTCTTCATCGACATCCCGCTTGAGGGTCGGTACACTGAGGGTAAGAACGAACGCTTGATAGCTGCTCCAACTAATGGCATAAGTAAAGGTAAGAAATCTCATCTGACGAAGTGGAATTTCCCCTTCGGATCGAACCAAGACTAGTGGCAAACTGGTCATTTCATTTAGAAGAAGAAAGATTGGCACATAGCCGGTTATACCGTATTTATTCCTGTGTCTGTGTCCTTTTTCGCTCATTGCTCGATTGACTCTAACCCAGAATGCTTTTACTGAATTCCATCATGCACTCACGGACGAGAGGGTCGAAGCATTCCATTCCAGGTGAGCTGAAAGCGAAGTGTGCACGTATCCCAGCCCGAGCTTACAGGGAAAGGTATAGAAGACTAGCGCTTACAGCTCTAGGATGAGCAAATCTCAGCAGGATCGTTAAGCTCACGGGTGAAAGGTGAAAAGTTTGCAGGCTTTGGGTGAATATCATTAAGTGGAGGAGGAGAGCGGGTAAGAGGGCTCCATCCCCCCTTTCTATGACGAAAGACCTAGGTTGATTGATGCCGTGGATGGTCTAAACTCTGCTTTCCATTTGCTAACAGTGAGATAATGTCCAATAATTATAAAGGAAAGGGCTTCTTTTGTAGTTGAACCAGTTGTATCCTCGCCGAAAGACACGACAGAAGCCAATAGCATGAAGAGAAAAGAACTGGACTTTTGGACTATTCCCTTGACTACCCTGGGAAGGACATCCTACGATAGAGATTGTTTCCAACCGCGGGAGACAAAGCTTGATGATTCGGTATCGCATTCAAATATGTCCTCTTCATCACAGGCAAGGGGCCAATTCACATCGGGATAAGGGCCTAAAGGCAAAAAGCAATGAACGTCCCTACTTGCCTCTAAAAAGTAAGCAAGGGCGAAAGACAGACTGTATGGCTTGAAAGCGGGTGTCCGTTGCGATCCTAAACAGTTCTTTTGGGTCTAGTGCCCCCAGTGTAGCAGGCTTTAGTAGTAGTTGTTCAGGTGCGATGCACCACCAAACCGAGAACCCCAACATTAGGCACAAAAGGAATAGGCCACCGAAAAGAAGGTATGGTTGGTTGTGGGAGAGGAAGGACTTCGGCAACGAGTTGAACCCGCTTGACCGAAAGCTTGATTTCCGTGACGAGGAAAGAAAGTCATCAGAGCGTGGGTAAGCCAGAAAAAGAATCTACATCAAATGAACATCGTCTCTCAGTGATTAGCGAGACCTGTTCCGACCGATAGATGAGTTCGAAAATTCGATTAGGGTAGGGCAAGCAGTCCCCACTAGATAGACAGGGAGTAGCTCGACGATAAGTATCGGAGATGGAGCAAACTCCTCACAGCACTCAACGGGCAAAAGAGGCAATTCGCTAATATGGAGCTGTTTATATCAGCTTTATTTCCTCTGACTCCTCCTCCCAGGCTGGTAGAACTATCGGATTCCCATTCACTCAGGTATTCATTCTTTAAAGCCTTGAACCGAGTGTGGGCTCGATCCCATCTCTGGTATCCCTTCCTCTAGTTAGGGATGTCGCATATCAGCCTCAGTAGCAGTCGCACATGCGCCGTTAACACTGTAATCGTTGATGTTGCTGATGCGCTGTTAGGAAGAGAGGCCTTACATACGCAATTTGAGTGGCGAACTAGAAGAGAGAAAAGACAAGGAAAGATTCTTCCCCCAGCCTAAGGACACCGATACCAGGGCAACGCATTCCTAACACTTCTTTCATGGAGGATCGTTATCAAGAGCAGGATTTCTTCGAGTTGCAGGTGCCGCTGAGGAGCTCGGTTCGGGTACCCCATTCTTTTAGAGGGTCGGAGTTGAAAACAGCTTTACGTTAGGAAAGGGATAAAGGGATGCGATTCCTCTCCTTTCAGTCGAGTCACTTCATACCTCTCGTTGAAAAGCAAAAGTTCTCTAGAGTAGAAGGCATATCCTGGATCGACTAAGCCGGAAAGGAGTCAGTATTTACTTTTACGACTATCAAGCCAGGAATGAGCTGATATATCGGAGTTTCAATCAAATGAAGGATGCGATCCCGTAATAAGTGTTGGAGGGAAAGAAAGCATTCTCAGAAGGAGTTCAGCTTCAATTGGTCTTTCTGTCCAGGCGCATCTTCACAGACATGTCTATTTCACCGAGCCTCTCTCCGAGACAGTGCCCAGATCGTTACGCCTCTCGTGCTCAGGAAGGTCAGAACAGAAAACATATCCTTCAAGTCCCAAAGCTGATTCTAGAACAGCGGATACGCATTCAGTTACCTTTCCTTTCGCGGATTCGTCTTCCTTTACTGTAAAGTGAGGCACTTATTGACTCCTCGGACATTAACTATGTCAGTTGCTTCTGTCTTCTCCCTCACAGCGCATTCTATAAGAACTTCCTAATGCTAAGCCACACCTGAAGGAGGAAGATTTTGCTCATTTTCTTTTTAGGCCTTAGCACTAGACTATTATGACTATCTTATTATAAGACAGTCTGGGAGTCAAGCCTGTCTGTTTACGAATCGGATGTGGGAATTTTATATGATAGAGATCGGTCTTATCAAGTCCTATGGCAAGTTGAGAGGGAAGATTTTCTATCCTTAACAATAGTAAAAGGCATTCCTTTGAAAGCAATGCAGGGTTAGCCAGTTCAACCAAGCCAGCAGAAAAAGTAGACCTATATTCTCCAGCAGTCTTTCTTTCAGTTCCATTCCCCCCCTATTTAAAGGGGAAGACTGAGAAACTAGGGAATCATTTTAGCGCAAACTGTGTACTACTTGTAATAAGAGTGCTGCCTACTCTTTATAGGAATCTCCTTTAATAGCGAGCGTACCGAGGCTAAAGGTTTTGAAAAGAAGTTTGTTTTTCCTATTAAGCTTGTGCTAATCACAGTTCTTCTGCTTGCGATCCAGTTCCAGTTACCTTTGTGGGTAATCCAGATAGGGCCTGCGAGTTCCCCTGTCCCATTAAGGTTAGATGGGGGAATGCCCACCAAGGATAAAGATAAAAATGGAATAGAATTAAGATCTACAGAGCTAGCAGGTGCAAATCTGTTATCAATCTTTAGATTTACGTTAGTGACCGGCTTGCTGTCCCGTGATTTCCTCACTAGACAAAGAGTCGATCCTCCACTAATTATGGTATACCGACACGGCGATCTCCCCTATATGGGATCCCTCGTTACGGGGAACCCTATAGGTAGGGGAGGGCACCTTGGTATGACCTAAGGAGTGGACTGTCACTGAATTCCACTGCAATGAGCAACCCCCATTAGAAGAGAATAAGGGGTTACAACAATCATGTTAGACTAAGAAGTGGGATCCAGTCCCTTGGACAGACCGTCCAGAGTCCAGACCGATGCTGCGCCTCATTAGACAGCAGCGAAACATACAACTCGATGTTAATCAAAGTTGGTACGCTCCACAGCTTAAAAGAAGGGCTAGCAAGCTTGCGAGGGTTGGTAGTGGCACGTAAGGCGCGCCCTTATGTAAATGGCCTCCTGTCTTTGCTTGTGTTGTGTAGTATGACGTCTACGTCGTCTTTTACTCTTGTTCCTTAACTCGTCCCTTCGCGTAGCCCACGGAGCGGTTCGTAGGTTAGCTCGTTAGTAAAGCAAGGAAATCCTAAAAACGCTCTCCGAACTGAATTGAATGATTATTCTTAGTATCGTTCGTGCGCCCACTTCACTCTCCCTAGGGATTAATTAAGAATTCATATTCTATTGCTACGAGGAAATACTGGTTCCCTCCGGGCCTGCGGGGCAGTTACACTTCTGTCATACCAGATCGACTCGACTATCATCCCATACCAGCGTTTCAAAGAAACTCGCCCAAGAACAGAACCCGCTATTGCTATCCCAGGTATTACCGGTGGAACTGCTATTACTGTTAGCCCTCATTATTACTCCCTGGCCTCATATTGACTCATCTGGGTCGGCATCGACGGACTTAGCACTCGCTGGAAGCGAAAGCTGCTCGAGAGCAATACGAAGAGGAATATAGGGGAAGATAAATTAGAGTATCCCTCTAAACTTAAAAGTATATCCTCCCGGACGAAGTAGCTTGACTGTAAAGGAAAGAAATCCATCATTATACAAAAACCATCGAAACAAATCTATCTCTTATCCTTCTTTCTTTAGCTCTCCCAGGAAAGCCAGGAGCGAAAGAAACAGCTTTGATAAAGCCAAGCACTATACCTCCGGACTAGGGATAACATAAAAATCCTCAGTCAGGTCAGGCAGAATTAAAGGCAAGGCAGAAGGAAATTCTTTAAACTTTTAAGTATCGTTATTTCATCCCCTCGCTCGTATGGAGCTTCCCCATAGGGAAATCTCGTAGCGTAGGGAACTATTCGTTCGCCTGGACACCCTTCCGCGGTAAAGCTTTTCAAGGAGATGGACTACTTTCTAAACTACGATAGATATGGAGCGGATGGCGTACTGATAGATCTCCTATTCGTTCGTTCTGGATCCAGCTGATAAAGCCCTTTGCTTTAAATTAGTAAAGCGCTAACGAGCAAAGCGAGAGAGTTGCTAGTATTCCTGAAGAGACTTTCTTTTTTTATTTCTGGCTGGGCTTACAGAGGCATTCAACTTGACGGAGGGCTGTAAACAAATAGTCTCTTTAGTCCCATCCCTACCCAACTCTAAGGATTTACCTTAGTCTTAGTTGCTCTTAACCCGGCTCTCAAGTTAGCTCGGTACGGATGAGAGGATCGGAGGCTATGGTGGGACGTATGGCACTATCTGATTCATGGGAGTGGGAGTCGAGGACACGGCCTGTACTGCAGGAGGTTTTCTTCGGATCTCTTCCTCGTAGTGATCTACAGGTTCAGGAACAGCGGGCTGATTCTGAACTGGAGGGGGGTACAGGGTCTACAGGTCTAGCATCTTCTACTCTTGGTTGGCTTTGTGGTTGTGGATCCGTGTCCCCGGGTGGTAGAAGGAGGGTTTGTTCCTTGAGCAGCAGGTGCAGCCAGGGTATTTCCGATGGCTACCTGCGAGGTTAATTGTGCTAGCATCCGGGAAATCTCAGCTAGTTGACGGCTAACCGCCTCGTTAGAAAGTTGCTGATTTGCCGGGGCTGTAGGGTTCAGCTGGTGGTTAGAGCCAGTAGACTCTTCATTGTCCCCATCATAGAGAGGGTCCCTGGTGCCTCGGTGACTGGCGTTGTAGGCCATGATCTCTGGGTCTGATTTACCAAGGCGTTCTAGGTTCTCTATTTTGACTAACTTCCTGGACGGGCCTCTAGTAGATGACTGTCTAATAGGGAAAGCTCTTTTACTCTTAGCTCTCGCCTTACCATGTCAGATAGAATCTCTAGCCCCAAGATCCATCGATTCTATTATATTTTCCCTTATACGACTTACAATCTAGTTAGACTTACCAGGAGAATCTATCTCTTAGCGTTAACCTATAGTCGTCCTTCTTATCCATATTACTAGCCTTCTTATAGCTATTTTACCTCCTTTCTGACGAACTGAAGTAATTCTTAACTGATGTCATGTACTGACTCGGAATTACAAAGTATACGAACCGAACTTCCTTCTTTCGCAATACTTCCTGTCTCCCATGCTCCGCTTCAATCTCTTGCTTGCTTTGGTGCCTGGTCCAAGGAAAGGAGTCCAAGTCTGCCTTTGAATAAGCAATCAAATCACAAAGGCTAGCCTTAAATAGAAGGGCATAGGCTCAGCTCCATTTTACTTCCTTTCTTTCTAGTAAGAGTAATGGCCTTTCCAGAAAATGGGTCCGAGGGAAGGTAGCAGGTCTCTTGGTAAGCCCCTTGTCTCTTTCTGTTGTAAGTGATTGGAGCTATAGGTGAGTGCCTGTCGTTCTTTGTCCAAAGATTGTTGCTGTAAGTAGCTGCTATGCCGTTTTCTTGCTCGTTAGCGCTTTAAGTTTTGACGAAGATCTTTCTGTTTACGCGCAAGGCTTCTTGTTACCAATCGTCTTGTCATTGACAGAAAGAATCTCACAAAGATCCTCTCCCTGAAGAGCCGTCCAGACCCTTATGAATCTTCATCTTTTCGTTCGTGCTCTGTTACTATCATTGTTGTCACTTTTGGAATCTTTGGCTTTGTCTCCCCGTCTGAGGTTTAAAATCAACGGTCAGTTGTCTATCGCTCTGGCGCATCGAGGCTTCTCAACGCAGCTAAGCTACTTACGACTGGTCGTTACTCTACATCGCAGCGCAGATCTCCTGTCCTAGGCTATCAATTCTGGGGCAGTGAAACAATCCAACGGAAAATGGTCTGTTCTCCGCTTTCGTTACGTCGGAGAGTCATTAGACTATAGCTACTATGCTGCGCGAACGCCGCATAGAGAGATTCTTTGGTAATACAATCGGGATTCTATGAACGCCGCCTGGCGGTTCCCAACTCACTTAAAAGTACCTCACAAGATTTTCGGTCTCGCCTTAAGCCTTCGTCGAGGACGGTCTGATCAAATGGGGGGTGGTCTTCTCCTCGCTTTTATTGCGTAGAATGTATAGAGAGCTACTATGTGGCACCCGACACACAGAGAGAATTCTGTTGAGATACTATTATGATCGCCTTCCCCAACCACCGCCCTTGTTATTATTCTTCAGCCTAACCAACCATTGAAAAGATAGAAGACCCCATAATGAGTCTCATTACAACATATTTTCTATCTTCTATACGGCCCATCATGGTATATGGCCCACCCGCCTCTTCCTCTTTGGAAGGTCTTGGGCCTCCCTTATTCAAGAACCTGATTCTCTACGAGCTATCTATGGGCTTGGGGGTGGTGGTGGTCGAGGTTCTCACAAGACAAGCAAGGGCTGGCCCAGGAAGCAGATTTACTAAGTCGTGCTGTGAACAAGTCAGAAAGCCTCATGGGGAAAGATCTGTACTACTTGGGGTATTCGTACTCTCTATTTAAGGAGGGGTCTCCCGTGTGACCGAGGTCACAAAGGCAAAGGACTCAAACCTCTTTTTCCACAACAGGAGCTGTATCAGAGACTGAGTAAGTTATAGCAGTCTCTCTTTCATGAAGTGTCAGCGCGAACTATTGTTCATCCTTTGACTCAGCAAGGGAACGGAAAGCAATTCAATGGCAACTTGAAGCAGAATGTCCGTCTTTATGCTATGTAAATTCAAGAATCTCTGGCCTCCTGGCAAAGACCCTTCCTCGAAGTCTTTTATCTATTCTCTTCGACCCCCACTTTTTTAGTTAGGGATCGGGTAACCTATTAAGTAAGTTAAGGAAATTCCTCATCTTTCCACATTCTTATAGAAAACTATCCTCTAGACTAGGATTTCCCCTGGCTAAGAGAAAGGGTAAGGAATGGAAACTAAGTAAGCCCGTGAAGGCCTTTGAGGGCTAAAGAGGCGGATTCCGGACAGGGGAATTGACTTGCAGTGGCTACGCACCTAAGAGCGGAAATGCCGACATCTATCCCATATGTCACTAAGTTCAGCGGTAGCATGAATAAAGTGAGCGCTCATCTCGAGAGCGTGAAAAAAGAAGTACCACTAAGAGCGCATTCGAGGCCATCCTCTTCTCTTATAGGATTAACCGCAACAACATAAGCTTCAATAGGAAAGGCAGCTAACCCGCACTCGAACTCTCCTCTTCCGAACATTTTCCGAATCAGCTTCTAGTTCTAGCTGGACTGACTCAAGATCCGCTTCTCCTGTGACAGAGGAAGTTAGGTTTAGCATCCCTCTCTCCCGAAAGCATGCTAAGAGCGAATCCCGAGAGAAAAGGAGTTGAAGTGGAGATGATGTCTCGGAACCATTATTGGATAGGCAAAGGATGTAGGTGGTGATGATCTTGAAGATGAAGACATAGGCAAGGCAATGTATCGCAGGTTGACACATGTGAAGTTGGTTCAACAAACATAGGTTAAAGAGTAAATGTGGAAAGAATAACGGCAGCTAAATCATCTACTGCACAGTAGTACGTATTAGGCAAATGGGATTTTTCTTTCCTAGGCTCAGGAGCGTAGTAAGAGGTCTTTGGTGTGTGAATGCTTGACTTAGAGCTTGAACTAGGGGCAATCCAGCAACCATTTCAACTGGATACCATCAAGAGGGCAAGAGAGGAGGAGCCGATTCAATTCTTTCGGAGTTCTTACCCGCTGACGTCTAAGCTCTCAAGGACTCAGATTAGTCAACAGGAATGAACAATTCCTTCCAACCATACTTCTTCCGTCGAACGAGAAAACAGAGGCGCAAAATATTCTATGACAAAAGGCCTTCCCAGGACGGCTAAT